AAAAAGGGTAAAGTAACTTGATGTTGATTGTTCTCTAAATAGAACGTTTCTTCTTCTACATGTAGAAAAGGAATAAATAAATTAATCAAATTCCGGGAGGCTTCATGAAGTGCTTCTTTAGGAGTTAAACTTCCATTTGTCCATATTTCTAGAAAAAGAATCTCTTGTTTTTCATTCCCATTCCCATAAGAATGAATACTATGATTCGCGTTTTGAACAGGCATGAATACAGCATCTATAGGATAACTTCTGTCTTCAAAGTTATTTGACATTTTTAGACTATATCCGCGATTCCTCTCGATTTTTAAGCCAATACACAAATCTATTGGTTCCGTTACGGTAGCTATATGCTGTGTATTATCAATGATTTCCACAGAGGGCGGTAAAATTATGTCTCGAGCAGTTATATATCCAGGACCTTGGACACAAATAAGTGCGTTGCGCATTCCATATAGATTACTTCTTAATACAATCTCGTTCAAATTCATTAAAATTTCATGTACTGATTCTTGAATACCTACTATGTTAGAATAGTCATGTGGTATGTTCTCAGATTTTGCACGTGTAATACATGTTCCTTCTATTTCGCCAAGTAAAGCTCTTCGCATCGCAATGCCTATTGTGTCGGCTTGACCTTTCATAAGTGGAGACAGAATAAAGCGTCCATAATAAAGACGCTTACTGTCTCTTCTTGATTCAACACACTTCCACTGTAGTGTCCGAGTAGATACTTTGACTTTCTCTCGAACCATAGTAATTTTATTTGATCAGATCATTGAATCGTTTATTTCTCTTGAAACCCGTTCAGCCTTTATTTAGTTCTATACACGTCTTTTTTTAGGGGGTCTACAACCATTATGTGGCATAGGGGTTACATCTCGTACGAAACTTAAAAGTATACCGCTTCTACGAATAGCTCGTAATGCTGCATCTCTTCCGAGTCCAGGGCCTTTTATCCTTACTTCAGCTCGTTGCATACCTTGATCCACTACTGCTCGAATAGCATTTCCTGCTGCGGTTTGGGCAGCAAAAGGTGTTCCTCTTCTTGTACCCCGGAATCCACAAGTACCTGCGGAGGACCACGAAATCACCCGACCCCGTACATCTGTAACGGTCACAATGGTATTGTTGAAACTTGCTTGAACATGAATAACTCCCTTTGGTATTCTACGTACATTTTTACGTGAACCACTACGTGTATTTTTACGTGAACCAATTCTTAATATAGGTTTTGCCATATTTTTTCATTTCACAAGAAATATATGGATATATCCATTTCATATCAAAACGGACCTTTTTTTTTTTGCCAGCTCCTCGGAAGTGCCTTTCCTTTAGTTCCTTTAGTAAGATTACCCTTGTCTTTGTTTATGCCTCGGGTTGGAACAAATTACTATAATTCGTCCCCTCCTACGGATTAGTCGACACTTTTCACAAATTTTACGAACGGAAGCCCTTATTTTCATAGTTGTTATTCCTTAATTCTGTAAATATATTTATTGGTGGACGAAAAAAAGGTTTCTTGATATTTTTGAATTTTGAATTGTATCTTTGTAAAAGGAATGTTGAAATTTAAAAAACCACTTACTCATTTGAATCCTTGTTATGGAGTCTAGAAAAAGGCTGTCCCCTGATTAACTTATACCTAAGAACGTACTCAAAATTTTACTTTTTTATCCTATAGGTATACCTATACAAAAATATGTCGAATCCTTTCAGAAGCATGACCTAAAATAAAAAAAATCTTTAGTATCTAAAAAAATCGAACCATGCCGTTTGAAAGTGAGTCAGAAATAAAACTTTCATTAATTTTATTCGAAGTAAAACATCCGAAACTTTTTTGAGCAGGGGTGATATTACACAATCCCCCTTTTTTTTTTTCACAAATCGTAAGTTCCGGATATCCGATTTTTATATTTTATATTAGAAGGATTACCATATATAACACAAAATTTCTCCCCCGATTCTTTTTAGTCGAGCTTCTCGGTCTGTCATTATACCTTGAGAAGTCGAAAGGATTACAATTCCTATTCCGCCTAAAATTCGTGGAATTCGTTGAGAGTTAGAATAGATTCGTAGACCCGGTCGACTTATTCTCTTTAAATTTAAAATCGTTTTATAGGATTCTTTCTTATTTCGTCTGTGTCTTAGGGTTAAAATCAAAAAATATTGGTTGTTTTCGCGATGTTTCCTTACGTTTTCGATAAAACCCTCTCGTAAAAGGATTTTAACAATGCTTTCGGTGATGTTAGTCGATCCTATCCGAACCGTTCCTTTTCTATTCATGTCAGCATTTCGTATAGAGGTTATTATATCAGCAATAGTGTCTTTCCCCATGATAAGTTAAAATTCCTTATTGTTCTATAAATTTTGATATAATCAACATGTTCTTTTTCTTTTATTTATATATAGATATAGACGAATTATATATTAATATATGAATTAAATTCTTAATATTTTATTATTAAGGGTATATGCGTGATACACAATCTATTAATTAATTTTATTTCAATACCATTTTTTTTAATCCTATACTAACTATCGATATTTAGATCTTATAATACTTCAGGAGCTAATGAAACTATTTTAGTAAAGTTTAATTGTCTCAATTCCCGTGGGATCGCCCCAAAAACTCGAGTTCCTTTTGGATTTCCTTCTTGATCAATGACAACTGCGGCATTGTCATCATATCGTATTATCGTCCCATTGTTACGTTTGAGTTCTTTACAAGTACGTACAATTACAGCTCTAATCACTTCTGATCTTTCTAGAGGAGTATTTGGTATTGCTTCCTTGATTACAGCAACAATAACGTCACCAATATGAGCATATCGGCGATTACTAGCTCCTATTATTCGAATACACATCAATTCTCGAGCCCCGCTGTTGTCTGCTACATTCAAATAGGTTTGTGGTTGAATCATATCATTTTTTTTTATCTCTTCTTTTAATGCAAAGGACGAAGTAAAAAAATATTGTTTGTCAAAAAAATAAAACTTATAATCTTTTTATCCTTAAATGTTATTTAACTTTTTCATTCTATATTCCTATTCAGAAATAATGAATTGGGTTTTTATAGGCATTTTTGATGCCGCTATTGAAATAGCTTTTCTGGCTATATTTTCGGGTACACCTCCCATTTCATAAAGGATTTTACCTGGTTTAACCACAGCTACCCAATACTCAGGGGATCCTTTCCCAGAACCCATACGCGTTTCCGCAGGTCTTACTGTAACTGGTTTGTCTGGAAATATACGTACCCAAATTTTTCCACCGCGTCGTACATTTCGTGTCATTGCTCGTCGCCCTGCTTCTATTTGTCTAGATGTGATCCAAGCGGGTTCAAGTGTTTGAAGAGCATATCTGCCAAAACAAATACGATTCCCACGAGAAGATATTCCTTTTAGTCTTCCTCGATGTTGTTTACGAAATCTGGTTCTTTTTGGGTTATAGTTGATGGGTTTTTTCTATTCCATCTCTACTACAGAACTGAACGTGAGAGTTTCTTCTCATCCAGCTCCTCGCGAATAAAAGGACTAAAAAAGCTTGTATTAAGATATAGATCTAGTTAATGATTAATTCTATTAATCATGGTATTTTTTGAAATTTCATCTGATCTCTTCTAAATTTGTGTATGTCTTTTTCGAAATCGAATCCAAGATGAATTATATTTATTTAAAAATAACGTAATATCATCATCTCGAATGTCGTTTTGGTTAGAGTTAGAATATTCTAATAAATTCTTATTTTCTTTTATCTTTTTAATTTATTTTTTCGTATTTTATTATTTTTTTTTTCAAATAAAAAAAAAAACAAAATATTCGCTGGCGAATATTTACTCGTTCAATATCTATTTAAGTTTGATGTTTATCCCACGAGGTCTCAGAATAAAAATCAGAATAGATAATAAAGTTTCTGGTTTATTCCGCCATCCTGTCCAATGAATTACTAAGATTTGTTTTTCAATAGAATCCTCTATATTCATGGGTTCCGTCGTTCCCATCGCTTCTTGATTAATCATTAGGCCCGAATTCTACAATGGAGCTCTTATTATGAAATTTGTAATTTCATTTTTTAATTTGTTTTTGAGTCAATTTTCTCAGTTTTTATTGGCTCAAGGCTCTTAATTTTTTTTTGTTTTCGGAACAGATTTATCTAATTATTATCAATAAATCTGTATTGATGCTTTATTACATTGCTTTTCTTACAGCGACCTCATAGACTTTCCAAATTGGAATTATATATCATTAATATTCAATTTTTTCTCTCTTTCTTTCATCCTTCCATTTATCCGCATACTTTTCGATTACCTTTCATAACTTATAATCATATTTCTTTATTCTTTTTTTTGTTAATTCAGTTGCTACAATGATATGATCAATCTATCATATCTTGACTGATTTTTTTTGATCCAGATAATGCGAAGCAATGAGTTGCTTAGGTTATTTATTAATGCTATAGTTATTTAGTTGCTGTTATAGGTAAGTTCTTTTTTCTTTTTTGTTTAGCTTAATCTAATCCTAAACCAACGAGTCACACACTAAGCATAGCAATTATATCAAAGGAGTTTTGATGGAAATTTTTATTCAACCTTATAGAATTGCTTATTTTATTCTTAAACATAAAAAAGAAGACTGCAATTTTTTTATTACTGTTATAGTGTTCTACTACATAGTTTTCATTTTTTATCGTTGGATAAAATGTAAAGATAAAGAAAGTTTTTTTATTCTTCGTCTACGAATATCCAAATTTTTATTCCTAAGACCCCATAAATAGTTCGAACTGTATAGGAACAATAATCAATTTTAGCTTCAATTGTTTGTAAAGGAACTCTGCCTTCTCTGATCCATTCAACACGTGCAATTTCTTTTCCGTCGATACGTCCTGCAATTTGTACTTGAATTCCTTTTGTATTCGCTTGTTCAGTTAATTCAATAGCTTTTTTCATTGCTTTTCGAAAAGAAACGCGATTTTTTAATTGTCCAGCTATAAATTCTGCAAGA